GATATTATGGTGCCGGTATAGACAGAAATTCCGCTATGGTCCAATTCTGAACGGTAATAAATACCGGGGCTTTGCAATATTTGATTGATTACAATTCTGTATATTCCACTTACTAGAGAGGTTCCCAGGGAATTCATTAGAGGAATATTTCCAATAAATATGGTTTGTTCTTGCATATCTCTACCGGTTTTCCAAATTAATCCCGCGGATACATATAATTCAGAAGAGTATGTGAGTGATTCATACACAGCATCTCTTTCTTTTATCAAGGGCTCTGCCAATTGATATGTTGCCACAAATAATTGAAATTCAATTTCTTGATCTGTATCTTCAATTTTTGGAAACTTATGAAGTTCTTCCATCAAGCCTTGATCAATGAACCTACAAAATCCGTCAAATTGTATCTGACTAAACCCTGGTATTGTATACATTCCCTCATTTCCATCCCGGAACATCTTAAGTTTTCCGTTTATCGAAAAAATCCAACTATTGGCTCACTCTTCGTTGAACCATATAGATTGATCTAGCAACGATGGAATGTATATTTTGCTCATTTGAACAACATGAAATTTTATCCAACCCCATATACATATATATATGTACTAAATACGTATGGTATGAACGGAGGAATAAAAAAAAATGTGACTCAAATTCGAATTTGCGACAGATACAAATGGAAATGAATTGATAAAACATTCCTGGAAACTAAATCCTGCCACTTAGACTTATGGAGTCTTGTATAGAATATCAAAATAGATCCAATTTCTACCTTATGATATTACGATCAGATTGGGTACCATAAATGGATTTGGAATTGAATCTGTTCTCTATGAGTGAGATAAAGACAGAATAATCAGGAACCGTCTAGAGTTGACTTTGATTTTAGCACTTAATTTATTTCATCGATTCCGTTGTTCAAAAAATGATTCGCAGAGAGAAAAGAAATTTCTACCCATTTGTTAATTAGTAGAATACGATTGAAGTGCGTAAGAGAAGTCATATTTATATTTATTAAGTACATGCAGATATAACTATCTAGCTATCCGTATATCCCATCTTTTATCGAAGTTCCCTTGAGGCAACATAGGTCGTGCTATATCCAAATTTCGATTTTATATTCAATATAATTTCCTAATAGGAATATGTAGATAAGATACCTGACTAGGTATCCGTGTAAGAATTTCTGTTCTGGGGTTTACATATACACATAATTGTTGTTATAATTGAAATTGAAAAGGATTAATTATGGAAAAGAATTGAGACTGATTAGTCGTATATCAATTTGATCTCCAATTTGGTTTCCTTAATGACATAAGGAGATCAAAATCCAAGAACCATTCATGAATTCACAGTCATTAATGCTTCCAATTTGCTCTGAATTTTGGATTCTGTGACTGGAAATCCTTTTTTCTCTTTCAATAGAAAAAAAGGGGAAAGCTTTTATTTAGGTGTTGTGTGTTTTGAAATACAATCAATCTAAGAGAACAACAGGACCCAATCAAAAAAAAAAAAGAAATGGTTCAGCAATTCCCCAGAATATTTCCATCTATATCTATTTTGTATCGTTTTGGCGGCATGGCCGAGTGGTAAGGCGGGGGACTGCAAATCCTTTCTCCCCAGTTCAAATCCGGGTGTCGCCTGATTAACAAAAGACTCGGAATTTCTTACCCTACTAAACTAATAGAACTCACAAAATTCTTGCCTGGCAGAAGCAGAGGTAAGGGGCGGGGACTGTCGATACCCAATTTTAAGAATCGGGGGGTTGACTTTCAATTATTTCTTCAAAAATCGGGGTGTGACCCAAACCTGTACCATACCAATATGAATTACCAATATAAATAAAGAAATACTCACTTAATTATGGATTCCTGATGCGTTCAGGCCATTGATTTGATTTATCAACCGAATCAAATCCATAGTAAGATTCAATTGTGAGATTCAGAACTACGAAAGTCAGGGACCGTAAATCCGTGTATCCAAAGGAAGGTTCCTAAGAGACTGTAAATCCTTGCCCCTAGGATCCAAGAAGGGGTTATAGGAAGGACTATAAATACTTCCTAATTACCTTACCCTACTGGTGTTTACTGACTGAGTCTTGAAGTAGATTGGGTAGGCTGGTGGGGAATCCAATTAGGAGTTGTGGAAAGAACTGAAGATACTTTGTATCCATACAAACTCATGAGAGTCTCTGAGTGCTCAGGTTTTCAATTAATATTGTATGGGTGATTGGCTTTTATAGAATAAAAGTGGAAAAAAGTGCTTTCATTGGGGTAACCCCGCCAAGAATGTAATAGAATAGGGTGTCTTCCAATTGTTTCACATTTCACAGAAGTAGAGACAGTAAGGCTTAGATGGGAAATTAGGAGTATGTGATAGATAGTTATCTATCTTGATGGTATATTTTTTTTTCTGCTTTTTGTTTATGAAAGGCAACAGTAGGTCTTACTATTCCTACATATTCCATTAGTCACATTCCCTTGAGACTTCCAAGGGGCAACTGTGTATCTTGCTTGTACTTAGTGCTTTCCGATTCCACCGGAAATCATATAGGGACTTGTTACGGGTGTATTCATTGGATTGGTTCATCAAAAACGTTAGGTCAAAATCCCATTTTGACTCTGCACCATTGATTCCACTATTATTAGTGATCAAGAATGGAATAATTCCTTCATATTCATAGAGATAGGGGACACGATTCACATGGATATAGTAAGTCTTGCTTGGGCTGCTTTAATGGTAGTCTTTACATTTTCCCTTTCACTCGTAGTGTGGGGAAGAAGTGGACTCTAGGGGTACTACTAATTGAGTTGAGTAATCGAATTTATCAATTGTTTAATAGATCGTTCTGCAAAGCGCTTTTAAATCAAAATATCTCCACTTCATAAATTCTACTGGAATCCAATATGAATAAGAACCTTTCGATCAAACAAATATTTCAACGACTTGATTCCCATATTCGTATTTCGAAACTCAAAGGGATACACATGATGGGAAATTTTTTCCAACCGAATTCTTTCTAAATATTCTATTTCGACAAATTGGCCCTTACTAGAATTATGCATATTACAATGAGGAGCAACCAACCCCTATTTTATTTTTTTGATTTGTTTCCCTTTTCTCTTTGCTGTTCAAAGAGGGAACCGTTCTTCTATTACGTACGTGGATATGTACTTTCTACTGAGGCGACATAGACATAGTCGTTGTCCAAAGAGGTACTACGCCTAATAAGATCTTACTTTCGTTGGGTATGCGTACTTACCTTTTTATACTCCTAGGAATCTTATTTATGCTTTATCGACTCATCTCATGTCATGGTTCAAGCATGAAAAATCGGTGGGGTCTACTACATCCTTTTCAAAATCCGAAGAAGTTACTATAGAACTTTTTGGATCATCTGTTAACGGCTCAATCAATTACTTCTTCGTAATGCTAAAAAAAGGCTTGGTTTTCTTTTATATAATATATGCCCATACTAGTCTTTCTCCATTGATTCTTTCAATGGATCCCCGGATCCATATTGAAAATAATCAGAAACCCAGGAATTAGAAAAGTTGACGTTCGATTATTTCAGATTGATCGGGATCAATACAAATTGATGTAACAAAGAAATAGAATTGGAGTGCTATTTACATGTACATATATATATGTGGGTACATATTGTGGATTGATCTATATCAAGCTCATATCTTTCTACAATAATAGATAGTGTGGTAGAAAGAACTATAATGAACCTTTCTACCATACTATCTATTATACTGCTGACTCCAACCCGACCATTTAAGACTTGGAATTTGAATCCCTTTCTTTCATTTCTTCAATCGTTGATAAGAACTAATAAGTCAAGTTTCAGTCAAATTAATCACTTTGACTGACTGTTTTTACGTAGATTATAAGTAAAAAAGCAGTAGGAACTAGAATGAACAACGCAGTAGCAATAAATGCTAGAATATTGACTTCCATAATCTCATCGTTTTTTTTTGCTTCACAATAACTCGGGATCTAATCCCATAGAGATGATAAGTCTTTCTCCTGTAAATTTAATAGGGTAGCTTGTATCCTGATGATACTTAATCGTATCAATATTATGAATAACAATATCTGATCTATCAAATCGATTCATCGTCGAGAATTGAATAGTATAACATAGGAAGATCTTTTATCCATACCGAATCCAAAATTGGATTCCTGGTCCAATCAAGAATCCCATTGAATTTCTCATTTCCACTCTTTCTTTTTTATAACCTGCCGTCTTCCTTATACAATCGTCTGGCCGGCGTTCCATTGGTCACAAACCCAAACGGTAGGGATGAAATGGAAAAAGGAATGAGTTAAGTTCTAAACGAAGTTTTTGTGAAGATCTACTCTTTTTGGGAGACAGAGAAGTGTGATAAAGATTGGTCCGGTAGAAAAGATCTAACAGAATATGCTATTCTGACAAATTCATTTATTTATTGATTTTGTTTTTTCTTCGATGGGGCCATTAAAATAGGAAGAAAAAAAAAGGGGGGGGGTAGGTTTCATCTGAAAAGTACTCTGTCGCTGTCGGGGTAACCAGTAACTATACTATATTAATTAAAACTATATTAATTAAATTAATTGCGTATCGTACAATAAACGAATACAATTTGTGTATGTGCTCCCGGGAAACGTATGAGTACTCTATTACCTGGACCAGGAGCAATCGAAAAAGACAGGCCCGTAGGGTCTTCTCTTGAAATCTGAATAGGGCGATACCGCCGATCAATCTACATATGTCTCTCCCCATCAATCGGTACTAGTTGAAGTAATTGAAAGTCCCATATTTGTCCGATGAGAAATGCGAAACGAAAAACACGAAAGAAATAAGGATCCCCCGGGGATTAAATCCTGCTCCTTGTCCCCCCTCTTCGCAGAAAATGGGAAGATGAGTTGATGGATTCATCGGATTCTAGGTCGGGACTGACGGGGCTCGAACCCGCAGCTTCCGCCTTGACAGGGCGGTGCTCTGACCGATTGAACTACAATCCCGGGAAATGGGGTGTACAGCATACATACATATTCTTATAATTTGATTCGAACCCTTTCTTTCTATTCTATATTAGATTGAAAATCGACATCTTTCTGTTACAAGAAAGACGAGTGATATACTGATATACACATGGATATGGACTATAGTGGGAGTGACACGGATTACTAGTAATCCTGTGGTTATTTTATTACTAAATCAATTGATAATCCACTTTTCAATGAAAAAAAAAAGGACTCTTTATTTCTATCTATCAGGCATTTCATTTATAGAGGACAAACTGGTTATATCATCCTCATGGATCGGCGAATTGTTGGGCCGAGCTGGATTTGAACCAGCGTAGACATATCGCCAACGAATTTACAGTCCGTCCCCATTAACCACTCGGGCATCGACCCAGGAAGAATCAATTCTAGGCTTATTGATAATCCATGATCAACCCCCTTTCGTCTTACCCCCAGGGGAAGTCGAATCCCCGCTGCCTCCTTGAAAGAGAGATGTCCTGAACCACTAGACGATAGGGGCATACCCGCCCGATCGCCATCATACTATCTATGCTCATAGTATGAGCAGTTTTTTGAAATTGTCAATATACAATATATATGACTAGATCCGAAGAATCTTTATTGCTTACAAGATTCCATAGAATGGAATTTTTGGATTGTTGATTCATGAACCATCCTATATACCTATATATAAGAATATAAGAGAGGATAGGATCCTTCAGGGAGTGATTTGTCCGACAGAAAAAGGGCAAACCCCATTCCATTTCTTTCATTTTCACTCGTTGATTCGTTCGTCGTTAAGGTGAGATATGCCTATCTCACACTAACACTAAACTAAGCCAGGAAATTCAGAAACGATAGAATTTCTTTTTTTGAGGATCGACGAATAATTGAAAAGATTCTTTTTTTTTTTCTAATAATTTAATTTAGGGTACGAATCGAATCCCTTCATCACATGATTCGATGAAATACCTTGGATCTATATCGGATTGGTACATGTATCAATCAACCAAGCGAATCTCGTCCGGATGAATCAATAAAAGCAAAGCAATTAGGAGCGTCCCTGAAACAATTCATTGCATTGATATTTCTCAAATATCAATAACTAAAACTTCCTAGGTAAATCAAATTTATTGTTCCTGAATGAGCCCCTATGTATACATGTACATTATATACATATACATTATAGTACATACATAGATATATGTAGTAGACTCTATAGTAGCTAGTGATTAATTCATTTTTTGAAGAAAATGGGCCCTTTTAACTCAGTGGTAGAGTAACGCCGTGGTAAGGCGTAAGTCATCGGTTCAAATCCGATAAAGGGCTTTTTCTACGAAGCTCCAGTCTTCGTCTTCATTTTTCATTGGAGAATAGAGATATTGTTGATATTTGTAATAAAAGTAACCCATAATGAGTTATCATTCTAATGAGTTATAGGTATAAAGTGAAACAGTTGTTTATTATGATTATGATAAGCAATCGTACTTAGTAGGAGGACTACTATGTAATTCACTACAAGCTATACCCCTCCTCATATTATTCCTATTTTTGGTCCTGGGACATAGATATTCTAGATACCCAATCAAAATTGTGAATCGCCAAACCAAAGTATTCCCATTTCTCTATTGTTCCAATCAAATCCCTCGGAAAAATTAGAAATCAAGAAAATCAAAAAGTAAGTGGACCTGAGCCATTGAATCATGACTATATCAGCTATTCTGATATTCAAATTCGATAGAGATTAAATTGTAGAAGCGAACTTTTTCTTTCCTTGGACCACGCAATAATTTGTCGATATTTCAGATTGAATCTTCTTGTTCCTGGATGCTCCATAGGAATAAATTGCTCTTCCTTTCCTCCGCAGAGATACGTTTATTCCAAGTCACAAGAGCAATCTCTTTTTCAATACCTTTCTTTGATTCCAGAAAAAAAGAAGTTTCTATCTATATAGGATTTAGATATAGATATCAAATCATGGCTTCAGGTACAAAATATTTCCATATTGATGCATCAGATATTTTTGTTCCTCCAATGCAACGGAGAACGAGTGCGATAAAGGAGGGATTTTGATTTCCAGTCTCCCTATTTAATTTAGGGGGCAGGGACAAAAAATAGGGTCCTTTTTTTCTGCCGGATATAGGGTAATAAAAAAAAGTAAAGAGGGAAATATTCGAAGTTTCTTTTTTTTGGTTCGACCCGCGAAAAGATATACTCTGGAATTTTAGATTCATTCGAAGGAAATATAACAAAGAAGACAATAACAAACAAAAAGCAATCAAAAAAGGAAGGAGAAAGAAATTATATATATATATAGGATACTGTAGTAGTTTAGTATACACATAAATTACGAGAATCCATAAAGATATTTATTGATCTTTTCTCAATAAGATCCAAGAACAAGAATACGATTAGCTTATGGAATGGCGAGCTAGATCTGGGGAGCAACTGATAACGAGAGAAAGGATCGCTTGTTTCCTCACAGTTATT